CAGGGAACATATTAATTATTGCGGTATTCAAAATTTCACGAACAGTCATTGGTCATTACTAATAAAATATTCCAGTATCTCTATTTATTCATTCGAAAGTTAGTTTTAATAGCAGAAAATAGATATTCGATACTCTATCTGCGTATCCTTTCTACCCACAAAATACCAGACAAAATTGAAAATGATCTTAGAAAGGGGATATAATGAAATTCTTTGATTGGTTTTTCCCAGATAAATGATTCGTTTTATTTGACTGATGAGGCCAAAATTAATTAAAAATTTTTAAAAGTTAAAAAATGCTCTTAATCGAAACGCCTCGTGATCTTCAACCAATTCTGAGCCTCAATATAATTACCAGGAGTAAGCGCTATAGCTTGTTTCCAATACTCAGCGGCTTGGTCGAACCAAGCCTCCGCAATTTCAGAATCTCCCTGTCGAATGGCCTGTTCTCCCCGGTCGGAATAGGTGAGTCAATTCCTTCCCTTAGAACCGTACTTGAGAGTTTCCTATCTCATACGGCTCAGTATTCAATTCTTGTGGTGTCCTATTTTTTTAATCTACCATATCTAAGTGAATGAGATTTATCATATATGTATCCCCCCCCCTTATTTTTTTTTCTCGGGTTAACCAAAAGAAATCAATTCCATGAGTTTCAAACTTTAATTTTGATTAATAATCCGTTTTTTTTTTTAGTTTTATCTTTTCTCCCACCTTCAGAAAAAGCATAGGCATTTCCACTATCGTTAGAATTTTCTGAAAGGTAACTATCTCGCTTTCATAGAGAAATTTATATAGAATCGTTGAAAAAGACTTTTCTTCATAAGAATAAGAAAGAAAAGACTTACTATCTTTGGGATCTGATGCTACACCGCTGCTCAATACCTTAGGGGATCGACTTTATTACATAAGTAAATTCCTAACTTTTCTCTTATATCTATATCATAAAAAAAAAAAATAAGCAGTTCTTATTGGATCGGCGTAAAACCTCACTAATGGATCTTTACGGTGCTTTCTCTATCAATTGAATTCTTTATCCATAGAATAACTAGGCATATCTATTTCTTCATGTTTCAACTTCTATGATATGAAGTTCCTTTTTTTTTGCTACAGCTGATAAAAATCGTTTTTTGGACGATGTATATGTAGAAATCCTTTTTTTTTTTTATAGGAATTTTTTTCTAGTATTTACTAGCGGATTCGTTCTTTTCTCTTTGTTTTTTCTTTCTATTTCTATAGTGGAGATAGTCGCACGTAATGACAGATCACAGCCATATTATTAAAAGCTTGTGGTAAGAACGGGTTTCGTTCTAGTGCCCGAAAATAATATTCCAAAGCTTTTGTATGTTCTCCGTTACTTGTGTGGATAAGACCTATGTTATAGAGTATATAGCTTCGATCATAAGGATCAATTTCTAGTCGCATAGCTTCATAATAATTCTGTAAAGCTTCCGCATAATTTCCTTCGGATTGAGCCGACATCCGTTACGGTCGTCTTCGATTCAAAAAATCTCCGTTCCAGAACCGTACATGAGATTTTCACCTCATACGGCTCCTCCCTTATGTGCATAATGAGAATAATACATGGAATCACAAAAAAAATGGAAATATTCTCCTTATTAACTGAGCGGGGCTAGTGTTTTTACAAGAAATTTCTAACCAACCCTTCTGCAAAAGATCTTTTCTTACCATCAAAATGTTGATTTGATACTAGATAAAAAAAAAAAAATGGTATGGTAACTTCAACAATTTCTTTGTCCCCACGCCCCTTAATTTCCAGGAATTCGTCACTTCAACAGTCTTCGATGGTTCTATGGGTATCCAAAATACGAACGAGATGGATGTTTGTTGGCCCAACCATTCTTCTTAAGTCCGATCTCAATAAGGAAGGGGGATAACTTATAACAAAGTTTTCGTGGTGTTGATTTCTAGGCGTAGTGCTTCTTCCCCTATGCCACCTATTGGTACTAATGGAGTAGGGTTGACCTCCACAATAGATAACTGATAGGCGTAACCTTTCGCTCAATACTAGATCGACAATTAAAGCATCTGAGGCTGCATTAATCGGGGATACACGACAGAAGGGATTGTTTCTTTTTTTTTTTTGACAAACTTCACCTTCAAAAAGCATAGATTTTATTATTTCAATAACTTTTTTTCTTTCTATTCCGAATCATGTGTCTTTCTTCTAAGACTGAAAGCAGTAACTAAAATCGAAAAGAAAAAAAAAAGATAAGTGAAATCAAAAAAATGATAATCAAATCGCACCATCTCTGTAATAGGTAAATGCCTCCTTTTCTCCTGAAGTTGTCGGAATTAGTCGTAATAAGATATTGGCTACAATCGAAAAGGTCTTATCAATAAAATTTCCATTTATCCTCGATCTAGGCATAGATAGCAATTCATTCTATAATTCTTTTCATTACCTCTCGTGAGAAAGAAAATGATCCCCCAAAAAAAGGAATTACACAGTACGAAATAACATAAAAACAGACTCATTAAA